CAAAAAAGAAAGAAATAATTTTTGTTTTTTAACAGTTTGGGGAATGGAAACGGATGTTCCTTTTGGTTCTCCTCGACAACGATCTTCCTTTTTTAAACCTATTTTTAAAGAATTGGAAACAAAGATTAGAAAATCAAAAAGTACCTATTTATTAGTTCGAAAAACTTTAAGGGGAAAGACGAAATTAGTTTCAAAACAAATAAAAAGTTGGGTTATACAAAATTCATTTTTAAAAAAAAAAATAAGAGTATTTTCAAAATTAAACCCAATCTTATTCTTTAACGTAAGCGAGGTCTATAAATCGAATCAAACGAAAAACAACAAAGATTCTACAAGCATCAGTGAAATGATTTCTGAATCATTGATTAGTCAAATTAAATCTTCAAATCGGACAATGACAGCAAATAAAACCAAGGATCTAACTGCTAGGGCAATCACAATCCGGAATAAAATAGAAAGAATGACAAAAGAGAAAAAAAAAAACACAAAAATATATATTAGTACTAACAAAAAAATTTATATTTATAAAGATAAAAGATTAGAATCTTCAAATTTTTTTTTGGAAATAATACAACGGAGAAATGTTCGATTAATCTCGAAAATCTATTTCTTTATAATTTTTTTTTTTGAAAGAATATACACAAATCCTGTTTTGTCTATCATTAATATTTCCAAAACTATTAGACAACTTTTTCTCTACTCAATAAACAAATTTATGAATAAATTCATAAATATTAATGAAACAGACGAAGAAAGGGTTAATAAAAAAAATAAAAATCCAATTCACTTTATTTCAACTATACAAAAGTCAATTAATACTATTAAAAATCAAACAAAGTCACAAAAATGTTGCTACTTGTCACAAGCATATGTATTTTACAACTTATCACAAACTCGAGGTATTAATTTGGATAAATTAAGATATGTTTTTAAATATTACCATTACGGAATTCCTTTTTTTGTTAAGACTCAAATAAAAATAAAGGATTGCTTTGAAGGGATAATTCACTTGGAATTAAATCATAAGAAACGTTTCAATTATGGAACAAATCGCTGGAAAAACTGGTTAAAGAAATTAAAACGACATCATCAATACAATTTATCTAAGATTCGATGGTTTAGGTTATTACCCAAAGGGTTGAGAAATAAAATTTATCAACACCCTATGGCTCAAAATTGCAAAAGAGGTTCATATGAAAAAGATGGATTAATCTTGTTCAAAAAACAAAATGCTGTTGAAGCCTATTTCTTAGGGAATCAAAAAGAGAATTTTAAAAAAAACTCTCAATATGATCTTTTATCATATCAATCTAGTAATTTTGAAAATGAAAATAAAAGGGACTCATCCATTTATGGATCACCTTTTGAAACACAAGTAAATAAAAAAGAAGATAGTTATTCCAACTCAAATACGCATAAATACAACTTTTTTGATATACGGGGAAAGAGCGATATAAAATGTATGGAAAAAAACCCCGATAGAAAATATTTTGATTGGAAAACTTTCCATTTTGATCTTAGACAAAAGAGCACTATTGAGCACTGGGTCAAGATCAGTACTAAGAGTAATCAAAATATTAAGATTAAGACTAATCATTATCAAATAACTAATAAAATTGCTAAAAAAAACCTTTTTTATCTTGCGTTTCCGAAAAAACCTAAAATCAAGGTACCAAACAAAAAAAAAACCTTTTTAGATTGGACGGGAATAAATGAGGAAATACGAAAGTGTCCCATCTCAACCCTAGACTTTTGGCTCTTCCCAGAATTTTTGATACTTTCTAATCTATATAAAATGAAACCTTGGGTTATACCAAATAAAGTACTTCTTTTCCAAAGGAATCTAACTAAAAATGTTCGTCGGGAAAAGAAAAACATCGTTGATAACAAAAAACTTGAATGTGTTATACCATCTAAAAATATATATATAAATAAAAAAGAAATTCCGCCAAACCAAAGAGATCTTAGATCTGATGTACAAAAACGGGTGAATAAAGATATTGAAAAACATTATGGAGGATCAAAGGTAAAGGAGGGTAAAAATAAAAAACAATACAAAAGCAAGACAGAAGCAGAACTCGATTTATTGCTGAAACATTATTTACTTTTTCAATTGAGGTGGGATGATGCTTTGAATCAACGAATGATGAATAATATCAAAATATATTGTTTACTGCTTAGACTGTTAAATCCAAGAAAAGTTGCTATATCTTCGATTCAGCGAAGAGAAATGACCTTGGATATACTGATAATTCAGAAGAATTTCAGTGTTGTAGAATTAATAAAAAAGGGGATATTAATTATAGAACCCGCCCGTCTGTCTGTAAAAAATGATAGACATTTTATTATGTATCAAACTTTATGTATTTCATTAGTTCATAAGAGTAAGCACAAAAATAATCAAGGATACCTAGAACAAGCAGATATTGGTAAGAATTTTTTTGATTTACTTGCTCCTGAAATTATTTTACCTCATAAATATCGTAGAGAGTTTAGAATGAAAATTAGTTTCAATTCCAAAAATACGAATAAAAATTTAGGATTTTGCACCGCGAACAACTCTAGTCAATTTCTTGACAAACATAAGCATCTTGATGAAGAGAAGAATGAATTAATTAAAGTCAAATTTTTGACTTGCTCTAATTATCGATTAGAGGATTTAGCTTGTATGAATCGCTATTGGTTTGATACAAATAATGGCAGTCGTTTCAGTATGTTAAGGATATATATGTATTCCGGGTTGAAACGTTGTTGGTAGTACATTCCACAAAGAAATTCAAGTTGTTGTATATACCACAGTAAAATTACTAACATTATTCTTACTCATCAGTCAAATCCATATCGTTAAAAAAATTGGAAGAGGGAAAATCTTTTATGATCAAAAATGTATTGATTTCGATTAGCTCTAAAGAAGAAAACAGAGGGTCTGTTGAATTTCAAATATTAAGTTTTACCAATAAGATACGGAGGCTTACTTCACATTTAGAATTGCACAAAAAAGATTATTTATCTCAGAGAGGCTTGCGAAAAATTTTAGGAAAACGTCAACGGCTGTTGGCTTATTTGTCAAAAAAAAATACAGCACATTATAAAGAATTAATAGGTCAATTGAATGTTCGAGAGAGAAAAATTCATGTTGTTTTAAGTGCTTAGTTTTTTTATTCTTTAATTCTAATTTTTTATTAATTTCTTTTGACTTTCAGTAATTCATGGAAGAATGAATCAATAAAAAACTTATGACTGGGCCAGATACAAGAAAAGACCTTATGGTAGTAAATATGGGTCCTCACCACCCATCAATGCATGGTGTTCTTCGGCTCATCGTTACTCTAGACGGCGAAAATGTTGTTGACTGTGAACCAATATTGGGTTATTTACATAGAGGGATGGAGAAAATTGCGGAAAATCGAACAATTTTACAATATTTACCTTATGTAACTCGCTGGGATTATTTAGCGACTATGTTCACAGAAGCAATAACGGTAAACGGTCCCGAACAGTTAGGAAATATTCAAGTACCTAAAAGAGCTAGTTATATCCGAGTCATTATGTTGGAGTTGAGTCGTCTAGCTTCACATTTGTTATGGCTCGGGCCCTTTATGGCAGATATTGGCGCACAAACCCCTTTCTTCTATATTTTTCGAGAAAGAGAATTGATTTATGATCTATTCGAGGCTGCTACAGGTATGCGAATGATGCATAATTTTTTTCGTATCGGGGGAGTAACTGCTGATTTACCTTATGGCTGGATAGATAAATGTTTAGATTTTTGTGAGTTTTTTTTAACAGGGGTTACTGAGTATAAAAGACTTATTACACATAATCCCATTTTTTTAGAACGGATTGAGGGTGTAGGTATTATTGGTAGAAAAGAAGCACTAAATTGGGGTTTATCAGGCCCAATGTTACGAGCTTCCGGAATCCAATGGGATCTTCGTAAAGTTGATCGTTATGAATGTTACGACGAATTGGATTGGGAGGTTCAATGGCAAAAAGAAGGGGATTCATTAGCTCGTTATTTAGTACGAATCGGTGAAATGACAGAATCCGTAAAAATTATACAACAGGTTCTGGAAGGACTTCCGGGGGGACCCTATGAGAATTTAGAAATCCGACGCTTTGACAGAGTAAAAGATATCGACTGGAATAATTTTGAATATCGATTTATTAGTAAAAAACCTTCTCCGACCTTTGAATTGTCGAAACAAGAACTTTATGTGAGAGTTGAAGCCCCAAAAGGCGAATTAGGTATTTTTCTAATAGGAGATCGGAGTGTTTTTCCTTGGAGATGGAAAATACGCCCGCCGGGTTTTATCAATTTGCAAATTCTTCCTCAGTTAGTTAAAAGAATGAAATTGGCTGATATTATGACGATACTAGGGAGCATAGATATCATTATGGGAGAAATTGATCGTTAAAATTATAATGGATACAACAGAAATACAAGGTATCAACTCTTTTTACAGATTCGACTCCTTATTCAATTTTAAAGGGGTATATAGAATAATATGGCCGCTTGTTCCTATTTTGACTCTTGTATTAGGAATCATAACAGGTGTACTCGTAATTGTTTGGTTAGAAAGAGAAATATCCGCAGGTATGCAACAACGTATTGGACCTGAATATGCGGGCCCCCTAGGAATTCTTCAAGCTCTAGCAGATGGTACAAAACTGCTTTTCAAAGAGAACCTTCTTCCATCTAGAGGGGATACTCGCTTATTCAGTATCGGACCATCCATCGCAGTTGTAGCAGTTTTACTAAGTTATTCAGTAATTCCTTTTGGCTACCACCTTGTTCTCGCCGATCTTAGTATTGGTGTTTTTCTATGGATTGCTATTTCAAGCATTGCTCCCATTGGACTTCTTATGTCGGGATATGGATCAAATAATAAATATTCCTTTTTAGGTGGTCTACGAGCCGCTGCTCAATCAATTAGTTATGAAATACCATTAACTTTGTGTGTACTAGCAATATCTCTACGTGTGATTCGATGAAATCCTTTCTTTCACCTACCCTTTTCTTTTGAATTCTAATAAGAAAGTCAAGTTAAATAGGCTGATTATATATTTTTTTCTTTGATCATTCGGGTTGATGAATCAAAGCCAATAGTTATATGGGTGAAAGAAAACAGCTTTTAATTTTGCAGTAAAGAATTAATTCTCATTTCCTATGTACCAGGATTAATTAAAAGTAAACATACGTAGTAGAGACTGTTTACCCCAAGATTGGTTGTTTCTTCATAACTTCTTGAAGCGGGTTTAAAAGATCGATTCTCTGTAGTTTTTTACCTATTAGCATAGGTAAAAAAAATAAATTCAGGTTGAACAAAATTGAAGGGATGGTTAGGAAGACTAAGATACACAAAGGATTAGTAATGAGGATTCTCTAAGTTATCCGCGAGAACATTTCTATACATAAAAATAAAAGGAATTTTAATTGGGACTTTTAGTTGGTAGAAATGATCAAGAAGTACTACCCACGATTCCGATTCAGAGTATGCTCCGATCCGTCGATTAAAAAAATAACTATTACGAACGAAGTAATCTTTTATTTTTTGTAAAATCCCTTTATATGATTATATGAGAAAAAGAGAAGATCAATTCCGAAGCATTTATTAATTAAATAATAAAAAAATATAGCAAACAGAATTTCGTTGATTTAATTCAGGACCTTAGGAGAAGTTTTAACTCTATCCTACAAAAAAATAATAAAGAAATGTCCTTATATTTAGCTGTGATCTTTGAGGAGCCGTATGAGGTAAAAATCTCATGTACGGTTTTGGAATAGCGATGGTGTAGTTCTGATCGACTATAATTATCTAACAGTTCAAGTACAGTTGATATAGTTGAAGCACAGTCAAAATATGGTTTTTGGGGGTGGAATCTGTGGCGTCAACCTATAGGATTTAGCATTTTTTTTATTTCTGCTCTAGCCGAGTGTGAGAGATTACCTTTTGATTTACCAGAAGCAGAAGAAGAGTTAGTAGCCGGTTATCAAACCGAATATTCCGGCATCAAATTTGGTTTATTTTACCTTGCTTCTTATCTGAATCTACTAGTTTCTTCATTATTTGTAACAGTTATTTACTTTGGAGGTTGGAATCTTTCGATTCCCTATCTATTTGTTCCTGACATTTTTTTCAGAAATAAACTGGGGAAAGTCTTTAGAATAATAATCAGTATCTTTATTACATTAGGTAAAACTTACTTGTTCTTGTTCATTTCTATTGCCACAAGATGGACTTTACCAAGGCTCAGAATGGACCAACTATTAAATCTTGGTTGGAAATTTCTTTTACCTATTTCTCTAGGTAATCTATTATTAACAACCTCATTTCACCTTCTTTCGCTCTAAGGTATTAGAATAGTTTCTATTCATTACTTGTCTCAAACAAGAGAAAGAAATAAGTATTTTGCATTTATACATATTCAGAATATGTTCCCTATGTTAACTGAGTTGATGAATTATGGTCAACAAACAATACGGGCGGCTCGGTACGTAGGTCAAGGTTTCACAATTACTCTATCTCATGTGAATCGTTTACCGATAACTATTCAATACCCTTATGAAAAACTGATCATATCAGAACGTTTTCGGGGCCGCATCCACTTTGAATTTGATAAATGCATCGCTTGTGAAGTATGTGTTCGTGTCTGTCCTATCGATCTACCCGTTGTAGATTGGAAATTGGAAAGTAATATTCGAAAGAAACGATTGTTTAATTACAGTATTGATTTTGGAATCTGCATATTTTGTGGTAATTGTGTCGAGTATTGTCCGACAAATTGTTTATCAATGACTGAAGAATATGAGCTTTCGACTTATGATCGTCATGAATTGAATCATAATCAAATTGCTTTAGGTCGGTTACCGACATCAGTAATTGAGGATTACACAATTCGAACAATTTCGAATTCACCTCAAATAAAAAACGTATAAACCCTCTGAAAATAAGGTTATGTTTGATCAATCAAGATATTGGCTAAAATCTTCATTTAAAATGCTTTGAAAATTTAAATTCTTTTTTTTGTCTAATTATCTAATTACAATGTCCCAAGAACACTATCTACAGCAAGTCACACCCACTCAACTTTCATTTAGTTTTAATTAAGTTAAGAAGTCTCATAAACATAAAACAAATAGAGTCTTTTTTTTTTTTCCTGGTCAGGTCAATAAAGGCATGAAATACTTTGATTTCTATCTTTTTAAATTAAATGGATTTACTTGAACCAATACCGGAGTTTTTTTTAGTTTTTCTGGGATCGAGTCTGATCTTAGGGGGTTTAGGGGTCGTATTACTTCCCAATCCTATTTTTTCTGCTTTTTCCTTGGGATTGGTTCTAATTTGTATATCCTTAATCTATATTCTACTGAGTTCTTACTTTGTAGCTGCTGCGCAACTACTGATTTACGTAGGGGCTATAAATATTTTAATCATTTTTGCTGTGATGTTCATGAATGGTTCAGAATCTTCTAACTATTTTAATCCTTGGACAGTTGGGGATGGAATTACTTTGATGGTTTCTACAAGTCTTTTTATTTCGCTAATTACTACTATTCTAGATACGTCATGGTACGGTATTTTTTGGCCTACAAGATCAAACCAGATTGTAGAACAAGATTTGATAATTAATAGTCAACAAATTGGAATTCATTTATCAAGAGATTTTTTTCTTCCATTTGAACTTATTTCAATAATTCTTTTAGTTGCTTTAATAGGCGCAATTGCTGTAGCTCGTCAATAACAATAAAAAAATTTCATATTTGTTATATGCGATTCGATCAAATTGGTTGAATTCTTAGTTCGATTAAAAAGCATGCGATTTAGAAGGAGTTGTTTAACAATGCTAGAACATGTACTTGTTTTGAGTGCCTATTTATTTTGTATAGGCATCTATGGATTGATCACAAGTCGAAATATGGTTAGGGCCCTTATGTGTCTTGAACTTATACTGAATGCAGTTAATATGAATTTTGTAACATTTTCTGATTTTTTTGATAATCGTCAATTAAAGGGAGAAATCTTATCAATTTTTGTTATAGCTATTGCAGCCGCTGAAGCAGCTATTGGACCGGCTATTGTTTCAGCAATTTATCGTAATCGAAAATCAACTCGTATTAACGAATCCAATTTGTTGAATACGAGTATTCAAGCTTAAATTATATTAATAAAAAAAAAAGACTAAATCAAAGTATTTTGGCCTTGTCTACTAAAGCAATCCAGAAATAGATTGATTATAAAAATTCTGATAACTTATTGAGTCGTCTGGTATCTAAATATATGCTTTGTTTCTAAGATTACTAGATCGAAATCTTATAACGTTAAAAAATGTATAGATCCAATGTCACATTCAGTAAAGATTTATGATACATGTATAGGATGTACTCAATGTGTCCGAGCTTGCCCAACCGATGTATTAGAAATGATACCTTGGGACGGGTGTAAAGCAAAACAAATCGCTTCTGCTCCAAGAACAGAAGACTGCGTTGGTTGTAAAAGATGCGAATCTGCCTGTCCAACAGATTTCTTGAGTGTTCGGGTTTATTTATGGCATGAAACAACTCGCAGTATGGGGCTAACTTATTAATACACGCTCTAGAAAACTAGATTTGAACCCATAACCTATTTTATTTTTACCGACAAAATTTGTGCTCATAAGAATATTTAAGAATATTATGAGCACGGATTTTTCTGGTCCAAGTATATCTTGTCTTTACCACGAATTTTTTTCCTTGGTTAACGCTAATTATAATTTTTCCAATATCTGCAGGTTCCTTAATTTTCTTTTTGCCACATAGGGGAAATAGGATCATTCGTTGGTATACTATTTGTATATGCATCTTAGAATTCCTTTTAATCGCCTATACATTTTGTTATCATTTCCAACCAGATGATCCATTAATACAACTAGTGGAAGATTATAAATGGGTCCGTTTTTTTGATTTCCATTGGAGATTAGGAATAGATGGGCTTTCTATAGGACCCATTTTACTAACAGGATTCATCACCACCTTAGCTACTTTATCGGCTTGGCCGGTTACTAGGGATTCTAGATTATTTAATTTCCTGATATTATCAATGTACAGCGGGCAAATAGGATCATTTTCTTCTCGAGACCTTTTACTTTTTTTCATCATGTGGGAGTTAGAATTAATTCCCGTTTATCTACTTCTAGCCATGTGGGGAGGAAGGAAACGTCTGTATTCGGCTACAAAATTTATTTTGTACACGGCTGGAGGTTCCGGTTTTCTATTAATGGGAGTTCTGTGTATCGGTTTATATGGTTCTACTGAGCCAACATTAAATTTTGAAACATTAGCCAATCAGTCGTATCCTGGGGCCTTAGAAATACTATTCTATATTGGTTTTTTTATTGCTTTTGCTGTCAAATCGCCGATTCTACCTTTACATACATGGTTACCAGATACCCATGGAGAAGCACATTATAGTACTTGTATGCTCTTAGCTGGAATCTTATTAAAAATGGGAGCGTACGGGTTGATTCGTATCAATATGGAATTATTTTCTCATGCCCATTATCTATTTTCCCCTTGGTTAGTAATAGTGGGTACAATCCAAATAATTTATGCAGCTTCAACATCTCTTGGCCAACGGAATTTAAAAAAAAGAGTAGCGTATTCGTCTATATCTCATATGGGCTTTATAATCATAGGAATTGGTTCGATAAGCGATACAGGGCTTAATGGAGCTCTTTTACAAATAATCTCTCATGGGTTTATTGGTGCTGCACTCTTCTTCTTGTCGGGGACGACTTACGATAGAATACGTCTTGTTTATCTTGACGAAATGGGCGCAATAGCTATCCCAATGCCAAAAGTATTCACGATGTTCAGTAGCTTTTCGATGGCTTCGCTTGCATTACCGGGTATGAGTGGCTTTATTGCTGAATTGGTAATTTTTTTCGGAATAATTATAAGCCAAAAATATTTTTTACTGCCAAAAATGCTAATTACTTTTCTAATGGCAATTGGAATTTTATTAACTCCTATTTATTCATTATCTCTGTTACGACAGATGTTCTACGGATATAAGCTTTTTAATGCTCAAAACTCTTTTTTTTTTGATTCTGGACCACGAGAGTTATTTCTTTCAATTTCTCTCTTTTTACCCGTCCTAAGTATTGGTATGTACCCGGATTTCATTTTTTCACTTTCGGTTGACAGGGTAGAAATTATTATATCTAATTATTTTCTAAACGGTTTTCATAACTAAAAAATGCTATGATTTTCAAATCATTTATAAGTTATTTTTTAGTAAAGAGAATTAAAACCCACATGGATACGAACTATATGAATCGATATAATATTAATATTGTATCGATTCATATAGTTCGTATCGGTTCACATATAATTTTTATATGCACCATACTCTGTTGTAGTCGTAAGATACGTTCGTGAATTTAATTCTATGTTAAAGTAAAGGAACCATAACTATGCAACCCTACTCCAAATAGATTGACCCCAAAATAACATATCCAAATTATAAGAAAGCCTATAGACGCTACAATTGCCGAATTTTCGCCTTGCAAGTTTCGATTTATTCGAATATGTAAATAAATAGCAAATATGATCCAAGTAATAAATGCCCACGTTTCTTTTGGGTCCCAATTCCAATACGATCCCCATGCTTCATTAGCCCATACTGCTCCCGAAAGAATACCTATGGTTAAAAATAGAAACCCTAAACTAATAACCCGATAACTCCAATAATCCAATTCTTGAATCAATTGGGATCTGTAATAATTCTTGGCGAAAAAAAAAGAATTTTTTTGTATTTTTAAAAGATTATTTTTTTCACCATAGAAAAAGGTTATGCTTTTTCGAAATGTAATCACTAGAAGTGCTGCTGATAATAATGATCCACATAAAAGGGACGCATAACCCAAAATCATCATCGTTACGTGCATTATTAACCATTCGGATTGAAGAGCAGGTACTAATATTGAAGATTCGTGTATTTCAGTTAAAAGCCCTGACATTGAAAAGCCTTGAGTAAAAACAGCACTTGAACTTGTTATTATGCTTAAATTTTTGTTCTTTTTTTTGAAAAAGAGAACTATATTAATAAGGGAAAAACTCCATGATAGGAAGATTAGTGATTCATATAAATCACTTAGTGGAAAATGACCTGAATAAATCCAACGCGTAACTAATAATCCTGTTATACAGAAAAAACTAACTAGCAGGCCCTTTTCGGACAAATGAGATAATTGTACCACTTCATCGAAAAAAAAAAAGGTTGTTAAACGAATTAGAATTACGATTGAAAGAATTGAAAAGGAAATATGCGTTAATATATGTTCTAAGGTTAAAAATATCATACAATATCTTAAAAAATGCGTTGCCTAAATGCAACTCAAGAGTTGAATTAATTATAGAATCTATTTATTTTTTTTTTTAAGATGACATGCCGCTACTCGGACTCGAACCGAGATGCTCTAGCACTGCTTCCTAAGAGCAGCGTGTCTACCAATTTCACCATAGCGGCTTGTGTTGAACTTATACTAGCTAATGAATAAACAATTGTCGAGAATTTAGTAGTTCATTAAGAGTAATTTTTTTTTCGTTTCTTTTAAGGATTTGAACGTTCGTTAGTTTAGGGACTTAGGGGTTTTTGGCTACTCTAGAATTGTATTGTAACTAGATAAATGGTTTGGTTTTACTTTTAAAATATTCATGAAGCTTTTCTCTTTAGTTTTTTAATTCCAGGAATCAAATTGTCGTATTTTTTCTAGTAAATGTAACAAAAAATGGGTTGATGGGGAAACTAAGCTTTCCCGTCCGGGAAATGAAAAAATTCACGCAAACAAATCTTTTCTTGTGTTCATTCGTTTGTCAGCAACAAATACTTTTTTATCAAAAAACGTATTTGTATTTACTAAATTCAGTAAAGAAAGAACCCTTTTTACTGAATTTAGTAAATAATCTAAAAGTAACGACTAGAAAATAAAAGAGTAAGTTGAGTCAATAAAGAATAAATGAGTCCATTTTTGAATACATTCAGACTATTCCAACTTTATTACTTATTTGTTTTTTTTGTTTGCTGCACAAAAAAACTTTTTGAATTTCCAGTCAAAAGAGATTTGCCTAATGAAAAAGCTTTTAAAGCGGTCCAATATCCCTTCCTTTTCCAAATATTTTTACGAATATGCTTTTTTGATGTAGAAATACGCTTTTTTGGAACTGCCATTTAAAAAGAATTCCTTATTGTTCTAGTTGGATGTGAAAGACATGTATTGTTCAGAAGAAGTTCTTCCTATTCTATCCATTCGATTGGCTAATGAATATTTTCTTTGGAAAAAAAAAATAAATATATATAAATAAGGTATCGACTTAAAATGGTTTTTATTAATTCGTATGTTTATTTGTGACTCTTTTTATATTTCTGTCTATTTTCAATATTGTACATTGAATTTAGATGTGATAAAATACAGAAATAAGGATAAGATCAAAAATTTTGCTTACTGAAATGAAAAATGCATTTTCTTTTCTATTACCTTTCAATCTCGTACATTAGACTTTCAAAATTTCAAAAAATAGGAATTACTATGTTTCATAAAATTTGACCGATTGTAATTTATTGAGTTGAATATTTGAAGTATTTAGAAAAAAAAATACTAAAAACAAATAAATAATAAGAAAATGATAGATTTAACTAAGTTTTACTTAGTGCATATCTTCCCTTTTAGTTATTCCTCTCAAAGAGGTAAGATCTGGTGAATCGGAAACAATAAAAATCAATTAGGAAACTAAGAATTACAAAAAAACTTTTTATGCAACAGATATATCAATATGGGTGGATTATACCCTTCATTCCACTTCCAGTTCCTATATTCCTAGGGTTGGGTCTTCTTCTTTTTCCAACAACAACAATCAGACTTCGTCGTATGTGGTCTTTTCAGAGTGTTTTATTGTTAAGTATAATCTTGGTTTTTTCCACCAATCTGTCTATTCAGCAAATAAATAGTAATTCTATTTATCAATATGTATGGTCGTGGCTCATTACTAATGATTTTTCTTTAGAATTGGGTTATTTGCTAGACCCACTTACTTCTATTATGTTAATATTAATCACTACCATTGGAATTCTAGTTCTTTTTTATAGTGATAATTATATAGCTCATGATCAATCCTATTTGAAATTTTTCACCTATATGAGTTTTTTCGGTACTTCAATGTTAGGATTAGTTACTAGTTCTAATTTGATACAAATTTATATTTTTTGGGAATTGGTTGGGATGTCTTCTTATCTATTAATAGGCTTTTGGTTCACACGACCTCTTGCGGCAAATGCTTGTCAAAAAGCTTTTGTAACTAATCGGGTAGGAGATTTTGGTTTATTATTAGGAATTTTAGGGTTTTATTGGATAACGGGTAGTTTTGAATTTGAAGATTTATTCGAAATAGTGAATAACTTGATTTATACTAATGAAGTAAATCCTTTATTTCTTACTTTATGTGCTGTTCTATTATTTGCCGGTTCCGTTGCTAAATCTGCACAATTTCCCCTTCATGTCTGGTTACCTGATGCTATGGAGGGGCCCACTCCCATTTCTGCTCTTATACACGCTGCCACTATGGTAGCAGCGGGAATTTTTCTTGTAGCTCGGCTTCTTCCTCTTTTCATAGTTATACCCTCCATAATGAATTTAATCTCGTTGATAGCAATAATAACAGTCTTATTAGGAGCTACTTTAGCTATTGCTCAAAAAGACATTAAGAGAGGTTTAGCGTATTCCACAATGTCGCAATTGGGTTATATGATGTTAGCTCTCGGTATGGGATCTTATCGAAATGCTTTATTCCATTTGATAACTCATGCCTATTCCAAAGCATTATTATTTTTAGGATCAGGATCCATTATTCATTCAATGGAAAGGCTTGTTGGCTATTCACCCTATAAAAGTCAAAATATGGTTCTTATGGGGGGGTTAGGAAAACATATACCGATTACAAAAACGTCTTTTTTTTTCGGTACACTTTCTCTTTCTGGTATTCCACCTTTAGCCTGCTTTTGGTCTAAAGATGAAATTATTAATGATAGTTGGTTGTATTCAGCCACTTTTGCACTAATAGCTTGGTCCACTGCGGGATTAACCGCATTTTATATGTTTCGGATCTATTTCCTTACTTTTGAAGGACATTTAAATGTTCATTTTCAAAATTATAGTGGTAAACAAAAAATCCCCTTCTATTCAATATCTTTGTGGGGGAAGGGAGTTTCAAAAAGAATTAGCAAAAATTCTTGTTTATTAACTAGTCAAAGTTCCTCAAAAAAGATAGATCAGGTTGATGATAATTTTAGAAATAGGATACAACCTTTTGTTACTAGTACAAGGACTTCCTTTGACAATAAAAAATCTTACCCCTATCCTTGTGAATCTGATAGTACTATCTTATTCCCTCTACTTGTATTGGGCCTATTTACTTTGTTCGTTGGATTTATAGGAATTCCTGTTAATCAAAAGCAAGGGGGGATTTATCCGGATATATTATCTAAATGGTTAGCTCCATCTATAAACCTTTTACATACAAAATCAAAGAATTCTACAGAATGGTATGAGTTTGGGAAAGATGCAATTTTTTCCGTTAGTCTATCTTATTTTGGAATAATTATAGCGTCCTTTTTGTATAAAGTCCCTTATTTCTCTTCAATAAATTTGGATTTCATCAATTCAGTTGTTAAAAGAGGTTCTAATAGAATGTTTTGGGAAAAATGTATAAATCTTATTTATGATTGGTCAGATAATCGTGCTTACATAGATTCTTTTTATACAACAACCTTAACTAGAGGAGTAAGAGGATTAGCCGAATTAACTTATTTTTTTGATCGACATCTAATTGATGGAATTACCAACGGGGTTGGTTTTTTTAGTTTATTTATAGGAGAGGCTATTAAATGTGCGGGTGGGGGGCGTATTTCTTCTTATCTTTTCTTCTATTTATCTTATATATGCATTTTTTTGTTCCTTTTTTTC